TAGGTTTACTCTTTCTTCACTTGAATTCAAATCCCCATCCGAACTCAAAAGCGGATTGGTCTTTTGTTGGAAAAATCCAAGAATCCGAAGTGAATTCTCGTGTCGTAAGAAAAAAAATAATAATCTGGGAAGAATAAATTTTTTTATTGAACGTGTTGATTCATATTTATTTTGACTACTTTCTCATATTTTATCATATTCTATTCATTCATTTTTATTCGACCTTCCCGGAGTTCATTCTCCGGGCAACTCCGTTTAACCGGTGGATTCCTTCCAACTTACTTCTTTTATGATCTCATTGGAAATCATATAAAGACAATTCCTATTTGAGATAGCTATTTGTGCAAGTATTTTACGATTAAGAATCAACTGTCTCTTGTACAGATCATTTATTAACCTACTATAACTATAGCATACCCCCTTTTCACGAATTGCTGCATTTATTCGAGTGATCCACAAACGACGAAAATTTATTTTTTGCTTATCCCTATCGCGATGAGCCGAAACCAAAGCTCTTATTTTTTGTTGAGTAATAGTTCGAGTAAGTCTTGAATGAGCCCCCCGAAAGCTTGATGCAAATAAACGAATTTTTGTTCTACGTCTCCGAGCGATATATCCCCGTCTAATTCTGGTCATTGAATAAATGAAACTTTAACGAATAACTAATAGATTTCCTTTCTTTCAGTTATTCTTTTGGCCCTTTCCTAGTATATTAATAACAAAACGGATTTTTCCAATGTATAAACTAAAAATTCCAATGGCTTTGGCTACTATAACCTTCCCAACCACGATTTTTTTCTAGGCATTTCACCTCGAAATACGATATACTAGGTATTAAAAAAAAAATAGCATGATAAATAAATAGTGGATTCCATCGTTTCTATGGTTACTTCTTAAACGGTGAGGTCTTTTCTATACACCGGAGCCTTTACTTCATTTAATCAATGTTATTGCTAACTTGTATAGTTCACATTCTTTGGCTCTACCCATAAATTATCCAGTAATAGGTCTTTCACAACGAGCTCTACCTATACAGTAACGGTATTTAATTATGAAAGTTGGCTGGGTAGCTGACCCTGTTAGTCCGTTCTTGCAAGAGGGGTCTATGTTAACTAAGATTTCCTCCGCTTAATGGATAACCATTTGCTACCAATGGAGAATTGCTTCTCATCTTGAATTGAGGTGAGTGGTTTTACACCAATAGAAACCATAAATTTCATACAAAATAAAAGGAATATGATCAATTTTATTATCTTTTTAGATAATAAAAAAGAAATGTAGTTCATTTTTCCGTTCTATCCTATTTGATCATTTATATTTGAACATTGTTCTCTTTCCTTTGTTCTAGTTCATGATCTGAACGAGTCGCACATACACCCTAGTACATGTTCCTCGACGCTGAGGGCATCCCCGAAGTGCGGGGGATTTTGTGACATTTCTAATTGGCTGTCTTGTATTTCTAATAAGTTGTTTAATCGTTGGCATGTTGAATCATATACATAATGGGCTGGTTTAGATCGATCCTAACCGTATGATTATGAATTACTTTTATTCAATAGAATAGGAAATAAAAATCATTCATCATAGAATATTAAAATGAAACTCGGCAGGGTTAATTTTAAATTACGAATTGACGAGAAATCCAGGCTATTGTCATTCAACCGCTACAAGATCAACAATTCCATAAGCTTGGGCCTCTGTTGCTGACATAAAAACATCTCTTTCCATGTCTTCGGATACAACCCATAAGGGTTTGCCCGTTCTTTGTACATAAACCCTTGTCAGGGTTTCACGTAGTTTCAGCAGTTCTCCCACTTCCAGGATGAATTCTCCCGTTGCTACTTCAGAAAAAGAACCAGCAGGTTGATGGATCATTACCCTGATGATATAAGATAATAAAAGGTTTCTCTAGATGAGGGGAAGATAAAAGAAAGATAAAAGAATAACAAGAAAAAAAAAGATAGAATCGAACAACCGTACGGGCATTATCCATTGCATACGGCTCTACAATAACATTGACCCTTACCTTCAAAAAAAATAGGATCGATCATACCCCGATAGGTAAATGATCAACTTACCACCCTTCCTTTCGGAGGAATTCAAAAATACTATGATGGCTCCGTTGCTTTATATATTTATTATATTTTTTGTCTGTGATTTGTCTGTCATTCAGCAATCCCAAAGTTGCTTTTTTGTTTGATCAAATAAACCAAGGAAAAAAGAATCTTTTTTTTTTCGCTCTATACTCTCTAGAAGACTATAAATATTCTTAAGAGACCTCTGGTGTGAAAAAAAGTTTGTGACGCTGAACTGGACTTCCGATAATAAAATAGGAAATACCTTTTTCTCATATTACTCTCTCGATACATAATCTAATGTTTCGAAAACAAAATTTATTATATCGAATTCAAAGTGCCATGCTATTATTACTTAATATTCATATTTCATATGGCGAAGGCATAGTCTTCTTTTTTCTCTCAAATAAAAGCCTCATTGGCGC